CTAAAAATATGCTAATATTACTAACTAATACTACTAAATACTAATATTATATATATAATATAATATATATATATAATATATAATATATATATCTAATTATATAATTAGATAATAAATATATAATTAGATAATAAAAAATTAGATAATAAAAAATATTAGATAATAAAAAATAGAATTATATAATAAAAAAATATATAAAAAATAGAAAATATATAGAATATAAAAATAGAAAAGAAAGAGAAAAAATGATGAAGACAATAAAACCATTTTTACGTTTCCATATTAAAGTAAAGTATAGTACTTCATTTTTTCTTTATCTTAATGCCCATTGGTGTTCCAAAAGTACCTTTTCGGAATCCTGGAGAGGAAGATGCAGCTTGGGTTGACGTATAGTGCGACTTGTCAGACATATGGGTCATATGGTATTTCCCCGTTATCTCCCCCGATCGAGTATTCTCTATTTCGCCCAATCCAATAAATATATATAAATATATATTCAATCTTGTATTGATTGAACAATCAATAATTCGGAGCGTGAAGCACAATAATTCCTATTGGGGATGAATATTATCAATTAAAATAATTGATGGTTTACTTGGACTGATAAAGTATCCAGGCTCCGTTCAGAGAATACCAAATTGGAAATAAAAGTAATAGAATGGGAGTGTAAATGTAGTAATAGAAATAAGAAATATTAAATAGAAATAGAAAAAATCTAATAATATTAGATAATTAAATAAAGAATAGAAAAAGAAAATATAAATTTAATTAAAGTATTAATAAATTATTAAATTCATTAATAATTTCATATTCTATAATTAAATAGAATATAATATAACTTACTATAGGGATAATATAAAACTGTCTACCAATGGAGTAGTATTATTAATACATCGAATATTTTGGGAAAAGTTATGAAACAATTGAAAAAAAGAAGTGGTACTGGAATCATTTGACCTATATGCGCAAATGGAATTCGGGCAAATCTTCCCCCGGAGTAGAACAAGAACCTAAAAGAATTGAAAGGGTCCATTCAGGAACAAGAAAATTACATCGTAATTTGAATTTCGATGAAACAATACATCAATGAGAAGTTAGTTCAATAAGTTCATAAAATTCTTTTTGATTTTCTACATTATAGAATATAGGGAAGGGGAAGGAGGGCAAAACTCTTGTTAAAAAAAAAAAAGAAATAGGACTGGAATCAATACATTGATTTTTTTTTCGCAATTCTTTCGAACCGTATGCATCCAAAGGTGCACGTACGGTTCCTCAGGGATACAATTTTGCCCTAATCAACCGACTTCATCGAGAAAGATTACTTTTTTTAGGCCAAGAGGTTGATAGCGAGATCTCGAATCAACTTGTTGGTCTCATGGTATATCTCAGCATAGAAGATGATACTAGGGATCTTTATTTGTTTATAAATTCTCCAGGCGGATGGGTAATACCAGGAATAGCCATTTATGATACTATGCAATTTGTGTCACCAGATGTACATACAGTATGTATGGGATTAGCCGCTTCAATGGGATCTTTCATTCTGGTTGGAGGAGAAATTACCAAACGTCTAGCATTCCCTCACGCTTGGCGCCAATGAGTTTTTTTATTTGAGAAAAAAAGAATACTATGCCTTCGCTGTATCGAATATGAATCAAATAAAGAATAAGTAATAATAGCATGGCACTTCGAGTTCGATATGAACAAACCATTAGTGTTTTTTTTCTAACATGAGATTTTGTATCGAGATAGTAGTATGAAAGAAGGGTTATTCCCAAGTTGATTTTATGTGTCAAGCAAGAGTCAATTTCAGCGTCACAAACCATTATTCTTCCACACCAGAAGTATCTTTCTTATTTTTATGTTATGAGAGAAAGAGTCAAAAAAATGGAAAAAATCATTTTCTCCTTCTTGGATCATATCAAAAAGAAACTTTGGGATTGCTAAACCACAGACGAGATAAATAGATAAACATATAAAGCAACAGAACCATCATAGTATCTTTTTTACTACTACGAAAGGAAGGGTGGTAAATGGATCATTTAACGATTTGGATCGGATGGGTTCTTTTTCTTCTTTTCGATAGAATTTCTTCTATCGAAAAAATAAATTCCATTGCAGAGCCGTATGCAATGTACAAAAGATGCCCGTACGGTTGTTTAATTCTATTTTTTATTGTTATTTTGATTACCCCTTACTTTAACCCAATCGTGCGATATATAGATAGAAGAACCATTCATGATGTTATATCAATATCATCAGGGTTATGATTCACCAACCTGCTAGTTCTTTTTACGAGGCACAAGCAGGGGATTTTATCCTGGAAGCAGAAGAACTATTGAAGCTTCGCGAAACTCTCACAAAAGTTTATGTACAAAGAACGGGCAACCCTTTATGGGTTATATCCGAAGATATGGAAAGGGATGTTTTTATGTCAGCAACAGAAGCCCAAGCTCATGGCATCGTTGATCTTGTAGCGATCGAAAATGAAAATACTAGGGATTCCATATAAATATACGAATTCCGTTTAAAAATTCGAAATTTCCGTGTGAATAGAAATCATTCATAATCATCAACCATCAGGTTAAGATCGATCTAAGCCAACCCGCTCTATTCTATCTAGAATGAGATTCTATAGACACGCCATGCCAACCATTAAACAACTTATTAGAAACGCAAGACAGCCAATAAGAAATGTCACGAAATCTCCCGCTCTTCGAGGATGTCCTCAGCGTCGAGGAACATGTACTAGGGTGTATGTGCGACTCGTTCAGTTAAGATCATGATGAGTTAAATGCAAAAGTATCAACGACCACTATCAATGAATTAGGATAGATAGAGTGAAAAACGGCCATTTAAATTACTAGTATCTAAAAATGAAGATCTATCATCTACCTAATTATGTTATGAATTTATGGTTTCTATTGGTGCAAATCCAATCACTCCGTTTGAGATGAGAAGGAATTCTCCATTGGTAACAAATAGTTATCCATTAAGCGGAGGAAAAAGGTTATGCTCCTATTCCTTTTCTTGAAAAAACGGACTAACAGGGTCAGCTACCTAGCCAACTTTCAGAATTAAATGCCGTCACTGTATGGATAGCTTTTTTGTGAAAAGGACTATTACTTTATAATTAGAATTGAAAAAAGAATTCTAATTGAAAAATGGATGGGTAGAGCCAAAGAGTGTGAACTATACAAGTTCACAATAAAATTCGAGGAAATGAAAGAAGAGGCTCCGGTGTATAGAGAGGACCTCACCGTTTCAGAAGTTGCCATAGAAACGAGGAAACCCACTATTCTTTTTTATTTAGTAGCAGTCGAATTTCTTATTTCCAGGCGAGATACCTTGAAGAAAGAAAAAATCGTGGTCGGGAAGGTCATAGTCGCAAAAGCCATTGGAATTTATATTTTATATATAGGAAGAATCCGTTTTGTTATTAATTGACCGGAAGAAAAGGATGACTGAAAGAAGAGAAATCAATTAGTTATTCAAGAAAGTTTCATTTGATTCAATGACCAGAGTTAAACGAGGATATACAGCTCGGAGACGTCGAAAAAAGATTCGTTTATTTGCATCAACCTTTATAGGGGCTCATTCAAGACTTACTCGAACGACTACTCAACAAAGAATGAGAGCTTTGGTTTCCTCTCATCGAGATAGGAGCAGGAAAAAGAGAGATTTTCGTCGTTTGTGGATCACTCGGATAAATGCGGTAACTCGTGAGGATAGGCTATTCTATAGTTATAGCCTATTCATCAACAATCTGTACAAGAGACAATTGCTTCTGAATCGTAAAATACTTGCGCAAATAGCCCTATCAAATAAGAATTGTTTTGATATTATTTCAAAGAAAATCATCAATCAAAAATAAAAAAAATACAAATCAAATAAAGGAATAAAAGAATCTTAATAGAATCTATTATAAATGAAACAAGAATTATTGAAACAAGATTTCCCGGAGAAAGGACTCCGGGAAGATAGAAGAAAAAGAAATTAAGATTTGAGTAGTAGGAATAAACGAACATCTTTCAAGAAAAAAAGATTTCTTCCCCATTTTTCCTTTTTTATAATACAAAATACAAGAATCAAATCTGGATTCTAGTTTTTTCGAGCAAAACCTTAATATAAGCTTGAGTTCCGATTGGAGTTTTGAGGAGTATATCTATTTATTTTTGGTTCTAGGACCAGTAGTTCTAGGGATCGACTCCACTCTCTCCAATTGTTTCTCATTATTACGAAAAGGTAACAAAGATAAAATACGAGCTTGTTTTATAGCAATAGTAATTAATCGTTGTTGTTTCAAGGTCAATCTATTCGTCCGTCTAGATAAGATTTTTCCTTGTTCACTAAGAAATCGACTAATTAAACTCATGTTTCTATAATCGATTCGATCCCCCGATCCAATTGGGGGTAAACGCCTACGAAAAGATCGCTTGGATTTACGAAAAGGTTGTTTGGATTTATCCATGGTTTGTTTATTCCTTCTATATAAAAGAATCTATAAAATAGAATTCTCTTTTTTTTTCTTATTCATTTAAGATTCGACCAAAATAGGATTTGGTTTGTATTATATATGTTAAGATGTAAAGTTCTTACTCTTCCCGCTACTTGGAAAAATCACACACACATTCCGTTCCACCTATTTCTTTATTTCCCCATGAATCGTATACTTTTGACAATAGCGACAAAATTTTCTAAATTCTAGTCGATTGGGTGTATTGTGTCGATTCTTTTGAGTAATATATCTAGAAATGCCCGGCGATTCTTTATTGAAACCCTTTCGAACACAACAGGTACATTCCAAAATCACTATAATTCTGATATCTTTACCCTTGGCCATGAACCTCCTTTTCATTTTGGATCGACTTCATTTTAGAACTCTCTTCATTTTCTTTTTGATCCGAACCAAATAAAAAAAAAAAAAGAATCTATATTCTATATCTAGACTATATTAATAAAAGTTACTAACTAGAAATGGAATTTGTAAATATTTTCTTTTTTAGAATTCGAATGACTTCGGAGTAATATAATCTAAAATAGAATTACTATTAATTACTATAACTATAAAGAAAAAGAGTCATATTCATTTTCATTAATAGAAGAATATTAAGAATATCGTAATAATTAATTAATACAATTTTTTCTAACTATGAATTATTCCTATCCTAATCTCAGTATTTTATTCTTTCTATGTGAAAATTTCGTCGCTCCTAGACTGGATCCACATTTCCATTTCTTTTCCCCCAAATTCTATCGTAGATTCACTGTATTTTGACTGAGGTTCGATACACTCTTTCTCTTTCTTTTTTTTTTAGGATAGGAAAGAAAAAGGAAGCGAAATTGGAGCCATGTTACGTAGAATTGTATCTCGAATCTTCTTCATTTCTTCACAGATCAATACAAGAATTCAATCAGGATGAAAAAAAGGGGAATGACAAGGCATCCGGAAATAAACGATTAATTTCTATCAATAGACCTGCTAAAGACCCAAACCATAGAGTGGTTAGCACAGGTGCCGTTGAGAGATATGTTTTTATATCTCGCATTGAAAATCCTCCTTCTTCTTTTATTTTCTATTTTTTTCTTATTTATTTTCATTCTTTATTTGTATTGTATATTGTAATACATATATAGTCCTAGTTCGATATTCTAATACATAGATCATAGATAACCCGATATTTTAGTTCAAGATCATTTGTTTTTGCTTGAAATAAAATTAGAATTAGGAATTACTAACTAAAATGCATATGTACAATGACCCAGCAGATTCAATTTTGCCGCTCCCTAAAAAAATGACAAGAACATTCTCTACCTATATAAATAGGTAGAGCAAAAAAGAAGGATGTGGAAAACAAGACATAGATTTTATACAATGACACTGTACAACAATTTTTAAAAGGGATGTAGCGCAGCTTGGTAGCGCGTTTGTTTTGGGTACAAAATGTCACAGGTTCAAATCCTGTCATCCCTACCTATTCTTTCTCCTATGGACAGTTACGAGGGATTCATTGAGTAAGATCGGGAAATTTTGGACATAATCTTTTGTTTTTACATACTATATTTACATGTACACAAGACCCCTCGGGGGTAAAAAAATTCTTTTCTTTACACTTTACAATCGTATCTACTGTTATAGGATATAAGAAAGCGCTCTTAGTTCAGTTCGGTAGAACGCGGGTCTCCAAAACCCGATGTCGTAGGTTCAAATCCTACAGAGCGTGATTCCGTTTATGTTATGTCGAATTACAATGAAATAACTTAACAAAAAACAAAGTCTAATTGCAACTTAAATTTGACCTCCTCCTTGTAGGAGGTCAATCAAAAAAAGAAATGTTACTCAATCAAAGGTCCAACTGATCACCGCGCCTGTATTGTAAATATGCAGTTACAAATAATCCTGTTAAAGTAATAGGAATTAGACCTAAGACGATTCCAAATAGAAAAACTTCAATCATTTCGATTTGTTTTAGGGAATAAAAAGAGAGGTAAGATCTATCCCTTAATATTAATCTGAATTATCCGTGAATCTCAATGACCGGGAATTTACAATTGAGAACCCTAGAATACCTGAAATGAAATATTCTGGTAGGCTTTGATTTTTATTTTTGTAAATTGTTTATTGAATTTCATTCATTTCAAATAAGTCGTATCTTGTTCAAACCAATAAATAGAGCTGGGGTTATAGTTGAAGCAGCCAGTAAAAAACCAAAATAACTAGTTAGAATAGGCATGAAAGAGCTAAATTAGATATGTTCTTTTAATACATATATGAATAAAACATTTACCTAAGTCTCAATCCAGATATGACGGTAATAAAAACTAATTTAAAGAATTCGTTTAGTTCCAATTGAAAGTTCTTGATTCATCAGTCATTATAGACGGACGCTAAAAAAAAGAAAATCTTGACTTTTTCAAAAAATTGAAAATTATTGAATATTTTCATTTGATTTTTATTTTCTTTCTTTATTTGAATTTGATTTCGGGCCAACTCGATTCAAAGAATTCAAAGAATAGCAACTTCTATTACTCTTTTAGGTTCTATATTCTTTATTCTTTCCATATTAAAGAATCCCATCTTTGTTTTGTATTGTAGTTCCATAAGGAAAGAACTCTTGGGGAGATCTAATGTAACAACAGTTGCATCATGAATATGGATTGTTCCAACGATCTCTTTTTTTTTCTTTTCGCAAATATTCAAAATACTAAATAGAAAAAAGAATAAGAAAAAATAGGAAATCTAATTCTAATATATTAATTCCATTTAACCAATGAAAAATGAAATAGTAAAGAATTAAATAGATAGGGATAGTAATAAGAATTTCCATTTAGAATAATTATTATTTAGAATAGTAATAATAGCTTCAGTTTAGAAGTTCAAAGTGAAATAGTATTAGCATATTTCTTCTATGAACGAACAATTACCAATTACTTGAATAAAACGAGAGGATTCAAAAAAAGAAAATATGAACCGAACTACCAAAAGGTTTTATAGATTGA